TCTGAAGAAACCTCAATTAAGTTATGTTATGTAAAAAGAGCATTCTTGCGTTTTTGCCCTCCTGCTGAGAAAGCATTCCGGCTCATTTCTTAAAATACTTCAATTGGTACACGCAAGAAATAGGCCAATTCAGCAGCTTTTTGTTCCATTTCCCGTGGAGTAAAATTCTCATCAGTACGAGTCAATGGAATGGCTCCCTGGCCTCTGATATCCATATAAAGGACACGACGAGCATAAATACCTTCTTTAACTTCTATTCTGACAGACTGAATATCTTTTATAAGAAATCGGAGGAAGACCCGACGATTTTTTCCAGGAAATCCCCAACGAAAGATACACACTATTCCGTCTTTTCTATCAAATCGATCATAACCACTACCTACATTCCACGAAATTGTGCACCATAAATAGGAGCTAATAAAAAGACCCGCGATTCCGTAGAAAGACATCACAATTCCTTGTGGGAAAAAAACTATTTCCTGAGACGGAAATAAAGATATCAAATTTCTACCAAGATAACTCGAGGTTCCAACCAACAAGAATCCTAATGAACCTAAAAAAAGGATAACAGCCCAGCAGAAATTACTTGTTTTTCGAGCCCCCGTTATAGGTTCTATCCATATATGTTCTGATCGACAACTCATACTTGATCCAGTTGATTTTTTTGGAATTGAGAGAATACCCCAAATGAATTTGACTTTAGTCCTTTTTTTTCCGAAGTAACTCGCATCAACTAGCACTAGTTTGATGTGATCCTTTAGGAGTAATTCATTAAATTCGTTAGATCTAAACTAATACCCTTCGTATGATCTCACTAAAGATAGCCAAATAGATAGACCAACTTTACAGTTCAGCTATCCGTGGATTCGGGTCTATTTGAAAATAGCTAGAATCCATTGATCCCTATAGCATTTTCTGGAGACATAAGAGTTTTTCGGCAGAAGCCGCTTATACCATATTTTGCTAAATAGATATCTGTGTTATGATACAAGCGTCAGTTTTGAAAAAAAAATAGATGAGATTTTGTGCCATCGGCTCTAAACAATCTTGTTTTTTTGAACATGAAGAAATAAAGAAGCCATTGCGATTGCCGGAAATACTAGGCCTACTAAAGGCACCAAAACAGAGGGAAAGTTAAGAGTTGTCATAGAATGGGTACCTCGATTTACTATTTGTACCTGTTATTATTATTTATATTTTATATTTATAATATAAAGATATCTTATTATATATAAAGATATCTTATTATAATTTGATAATTCTAAATTGGAATTATTATTATTACTTAATAGCTATTAAGTATAAATATAAGTATCTATCTAAGTGAGTATATAATGTAGTTTTTCATCTTTCTACATGAAAGATTTGAAAGGATATGGATGAGATATTATTTTCTTCATTTTTTGCTCTTGTCTTCGAATTTCATTTACTAAGCAAAAAGTTTCTTAAAAATTAATTAGATTCTATTTAGATTTATAATTATATTGAATATATTGAAGGGTTTGTTAGAATCCCATCCATCAGGGATTCTTAGTCAAAATAGGATTATCGTAAGATATAAAAAAATAAAAAATTCTAGATTTTAATTTTATAGATTTTCATTATATATATATGACGAGAAGAGTATATTTTTTTGATTTGCCTAATTTCACGAAAATAAGAATTTCATCTTTTATCTTGTTAATAGATTGTTAATAGAGGCTTCTTGATCAATAATCAGGAATATAGAAAAGGGGGCGGATTTTCTGTGATTTTTGATTCTTTATATAATTAGATCTTATGTCAACAAAGAAAACCCCATTCGTCTAATTTTAACTTGGATTCCGATAAACTAATTACTTGTTTGCTCAAAATAATTGAACTTAATGTTCTAATTTTGATTCAAAGGAAAGAAAGTGTGTAATTGAAATAACTCACTCAGAACGCTTTTTAAAGGATTACGTGGTACGATTAGATCGAATAAGCCCTTCTGGAATAAATACTCGGCTGCTTGTGAACCCTCGGGTACTGTTTTATTCAATGTTTGCTCAATTACTCTTTTACCCGCAAAGGCAATGTAGGCATTGGGTTCGGCAATAATGATATCTCCCAACATACCAAAACTAGCTGTCACCCCGCCGGTAGTAGGAGATGTAAGAATTGGTATATAGAATAACTTTTTATTTGATTGATAATCATATAAAGCAGAAGATATTTTAGCCATTTGCATCAAGCTCAAACTTCCTTCTTGCATGCGTGCCCCTCCGGAAGCACATACTATAATAAGAGGTAGAAATTCTTTAGTAGCGTATTCAATCAAACGGGTAATTTTCTCCCCGACTACGGATCCCATACTACCTCCCATAAACTGAAAATCCATAACCCCAATTGCTACGGTAATACCGTTTAGTTGCCCTCTGCCTGTTTGAACAGCCTCGGTTAATCCTGTCTTTCTTTGATAAGAATCGATACGATTTTTATAAGGCTCCTCCTCCGAATGAAATTCAATGGGATCCAGAGA